CTGATAGCTTCTGCTTCCTTGCTTTGGTTTCGGGAACTGGCCTGGCTAGCTACAGGCCTCTTGATTTAAGGCTTTCCTAGGAGTTAATTCTTTCTTTTCTATTGACAGGATGATCCCTGGCCATCGCTTGTGGGGTTAGATCTCGTCAAACCAGTAGTATGGGAACAGGTCTCATAAATCCTCCGTCTCGTGGGACGGACGCCCTTCATCTTTAAAGAAAGAGACCATGGGGTTGGGGTATTAGCGAAGCCACTCGCACTTATTGAATATCACGTCAAAAGAAGAACGTATAATATAGGTGATTGCTGTGTGGTGTTAGATCAGAAAGGTGACCACATCTAGTTCCGAGGTTGGCCTAACCTAACTTGATGACACGCTTATAGAGTTTTGGGCCTGAAATGTTATGTAAAGCGTCTTTCTTGCTCGGTGATCAGTCAATGAAGTCATTCTGGATCCCTGACTCGTTTCATTCTGGGCCTTTGGCCTCTTTGACATTAGGTCAAATCTGTCTGGCATCGTCCCTTCTCTTGATCTACTTCGGTTACAACTCGATAGTGAATATTGAGGGTCAATCAAGTAGGGGATTGGGTTGAAAGGAGGGTAAAAGTCCTGCTATATACGAAAGATTTAATAGCTAACGGCCGTATGGCATCTATCCATCCATGCTGAAGTTTTTAAGCCTGGTTCGTTAAATAGAGGGGGGTTGGATTGAGGCGACCAAGGGGAGGGAAAACGTTCGATTTGCCGCATGAAAGTTCCCCTTCCCTTTGTTTTGCTTTTGTATGATGGGTCAGGGAGAAATCTAACCTAAAAAGAAAGTCGCCCATAAGTGAAACTTCATAAGAGAAGAAGGCAGGTAGCAGAGGGTGGATTCTAGCGTAGATTCCAGCTGTCCCTCTTTCATGATCGAGTAGCTTCGACTCCACCTACCTCCAGTGCAGCTTCAAGGGGTATCACATCACTCCTAAGAAGAGACTGCCGGAGCCAAGAATAGGAGTTTGTTTTGTTTTATTTGTTTTATAAGGCGAAAGGTTCGGGCTAATGGGCCTCTTTCAATAGATTCATTTCCGCAGTCGAGTGATTTGACCGATTGATTCGAAATCGGTTCCACTTCAAATCCCTCACGATTGATTGTTGGAAGAGTTTTCACCGAAGCCGGTTACCGCCTTCCGGGCCCAGCTACTGAGGAAAGGGGCGAAGCGCTAGTTTGAATTGAAGTAGAAGTAGAGGAGAGATAGGTTCAACAAGCCCTAGCCCAGAGATTCAAGAATTCAATTAGTTAGCGAACGGCCTGAAAACAATGCCATCGCCTCTTTCTTATTTAGGTAAGCTTGTCCCCCAGCGAGTTATCGGCTTTGAACTCTTCCATCTACTCTTTCCGCTGACCCTCCAAGGCAAGGTAGGTAGCAGTAGCAGCTTTTTAAGGTAGTTTTCCATACCCTGCAGTAGCCGACTTATATGACTTTGCTTCAACCGGGCTAGGAATTACTTTCTTTTTCGACCTCCTTTCTTCATAGGCCAGATTCCTCTATCAATCTCCTTGCCGGCAAAGTCCTTATCCTTACTTAACCGGCTTAGCGCTCGCTGTCCGATTTCTTTTCCTGAGCTAGGTAAATCCTTCTTCATAAGCCGGTTAGTCTATCCATCTGATCTTTCGAGTCGCTCATCTGATCCTCTCTTTCCTGCTCTTGCCTCTCTGTCAGCCCTAGCCCTATCACCTAGGCTTTCTGACTTTCCTGAGCTTGCCATTCCCAGCCCCTAGAAGAATAAATACCCGTACACACCGCCCAATTCTTTTCTTGCCGAGGACCAGCGCTTCTACGACTGGGTAAGATGCTTACTTTTCCTTTACTACCACCCTTGACTCTACCGTAGCCTTTCCTTTGTTTGAAGGCTGGTTTCCGCCAAGGGGAATTCTTTAACTGCTACATCAATTCCTTACGATATCCCCGCTTCAAGGGAAAAGCACCCCGACCCTACCTCTTCTGGTTGAAGTTCCGATGAACCGGGTATTCACTCCAGAGCCAAATTGATCTGTACCACCTTCTTGATTTACTATATTTGAGCCTATTACTGGTCTCAGCCCTAGCCGTATGACTAGCCTTTGAAGGCCTAGGTTCAAATCCTGCAGTGCCAGATGCTTCTGAAATAGCTGCTTCTCCGGATCCGGGCTTTCTTACTTATCTGATAGGCGTGGGGCATAAATAAGTAGTAGGCTTTCACCGGTTTCAGCCAAGCAGTTGCTTTAAAGAGGATGCGAATCGAATGCCATGGTTCTTCTTTCTTACAGGGAGGGGAATTAACCTATAACAAAGCGCAGTTGATAGAAGAATATCTCCCCGGGAACTGAACCCTACTATACTAGACCTTATACCTGACCCTAGCTTCAAGCTAACCTGACCTAGTGGCATTTCTTCTCTTCCCTGGCTTTCAACCTCCTGTTACGCCTCGTCCATTAAGGAAGGCATTTCAGACTTTACTTGCCTCTTTCTTTTCCCTTTAGTTTTCCAATAAGGGGCGGAGATGGGGATTCTGCACGTAGTCAACTCATTCAAATCTGTAGCTTACTGCGAGCCCCATACCAAACTTTGCCTGTCCATGATTCTCTGGATTCTATCGGAAATCGTCCGTCCATCAGTCCGAAACCGAGTGAGCATCCGTATCCACGTCCGAATCCGTCACAACAGGAGTGGTTAAGCCTCAGTCCAGAGACCTTTTCAGATGCCTGCCTTCACTAAAGAAAGGAGAAGACGAAGCCCCGAAAGTATGCTTTCAGACTGACTTTTCAATAAAGAAGTTGCCTGTGTTCAGTTAGTAGGAACCGGGCGTCTCCCCCTTCAAAACTATGTGATGCCCGACCCAACCGGCTTTTGGGTGCTATTCCTTCCTCCAGGAGTGAAGTTCCTAAATGAAAGAGGAGGATAAGGGATTCTTTTCAAACTGAATCTCAGATGTCGATGAACCCCAATCAATCCCTTTCGTACCATCTTTTATAGGATGAATCTGATTAACTTCCTGAACCACCAGCAGTTGACTCTGGGCCTTTAGTCCTTACTCCTTCCGAGAAACTTCGCCCCTTCTTCCACATCAACCCTCGTAAGTAGCAGAGTCCCACCAGTTCACTTCCTTGAATTCTGAGCCTACCAATAGCGGGAGAAATGTCCAGTTCAACCGAAACTACTGCTGCATATGCATAAAGGGCAAGCACCGAAACAAAGGAATGATCAAAGAGAGGCCGAAAGGTGGGCATTGTCTCATATCGTGACATAGATCTAGCTGCACAGCAAACACTCCGCATATCTACCTACGTCAATCTTTCCCCTTGCTTTCATTTCTTTCACTGGAACCAGTTCCATTCTTCCTTCTCTCAATCAAAGGAAGGGAATGCAACCTTGATCGATCGAAAGAAGCCTCCATGGCAACAAGAAGGCCATAACCGATCCAAGTCAGCCAAGCATACCAGCCAGGGAGCCAAAAGAGAGTGAAAGCGAGCATAGGCAGGTCATTCTTTTAGATTGATGGGAGTTATAGCGTAGCTAGTGAGTGAACAATGAGGCTATGCTTTCTAAAAGGCACTGTAAGCTCATGGTCAATCCATTCATCGAACAAGATCCCTTCATCGGAAGGAAAGAGGAGACGGGGACGGGTGTAATCTTCACTCACCGAATATTATTCTCTTCACATAGATCTCGGGATACGAGACCTTCCTTCAACTACGAACTAAGCCTTTAAAGTTGAAAGAAAGGAGTAGTGAAATGAAAGAAGAAGGGAATTCCTGTATGGATAGTCCCATCCCAATCCAATACGAAAACGAGTAATGAGCCCCTTTATGTTGTGGGCAGCAGAGATTATATTCTTATTCTTCTCTTTTCTTTGGTACCAGCCTTGATATCTCAATCTTGCAAGTCCTTTCTTTAGTGAAGGCAGGCATCGGAACGAACTCCGCGGAGAGCCACTCTTTGGTCCAATAAAGAGACAGATCAGCATCCATATAATCTATCTGAGGCAGTCTGCCGCATCAAGAAGAAGCGCACATCTTTTTTTCGAGAATCTATCCCCTTTCTTACCGGAAGTGACATAAAAGAATATCTCCATTAAAGGAAGATTGGACAATGGGGATCTTTACCTAAAGGTGCGGAGCGAAGTCTGCATTTCTTGCTAGTTCTTCTCCCAGTCTCGGACTCAGCCTTTTAGCCGATTCGCACCTTTACTCTCTTTCTCAATCGAGCCCTTTTTAGGTTTAGGGTCAGATCAATAGAGAAGTCAGGCACTCGATAGACTTAAAGGAAGGTTCCGCCCGTAAATTGATTGATCAATGTGACCATTGATAGGGGAAGCAGCAACAGAGACAGATTGAGTGCTAAAGCTTCTGTCCCGTAACGGTTGATCCGTCGGATTTTCGCCTTAAATGACCTATTGTAGGAGGTGGCCTTCCCAAGGCCAGAGGACTGGTGACAACAGTACCATAACGGTTTTTATTTTAAAGCAACACAGGTTACCGCGCGAGGTCGTGGTAGAAAGAATCTTGGCCGTGGTCGTAGTTCATTGGTGATTGTCAACGAGGGGAGTGGAAGTTTTTCAGGTAAGCCATACTTCCAAGGTGAGCCGTAAGGCGAACTATTAGAGTGGGTAAGCGCCTCTACTTTTCTTATAGTGGGTAGAGGGTTTCTGAGCTAACTGGCCATGTCATGTTGGTACCACCACAATTTTAGGAATTATTTTATTGATTGATCGACCAGTGGGATATTCTCTTACGTACAGAATTAACGGGCTTAACGAAGCTCTTCGATGCGCTTCGCGTCTCTGTTTGTTCGTCCCAGTCTCTGTTCGGGTCTCTCCTTCATTTCATGGCATGGCTCTCTCTTAGAGCCTTGTACCTTTATTCAATGAGATTTTTTTGAGGATGGGTGTTGCTTTCTTTCATGTTGGAATTTCTCCCGCTGTAAGATATAGGAGTTCTCCCGGCTTTCTTTATGATAGTAGTGTTCTTTCTATTCCTTCCAGCCGAGGGAGAAGAAGGGTAAAAGCAAGAAAGGTAAGCATGTCGTGTCGACGCACGCGAAAGGCTATCAATGTACAAGTCCACTTCGATAGCCAAGCAATGAGGGAGTCTGAAGAGACTTCCAGTTCGCTGGACTTAGTTTTAGATACTCCAAGCCTCGTTATGTTAATTCTATTCTGTAACGGATTTCGATATTTAATGTACAGGTCGGTTGGGAACCTAATAAGACAAGCCAAGCGCTTAGCTTAGTTCGGCCGTTTACAAGAGTGAATACCGAAACAGACAATTCCAGATGCCCTCAGACAGATGCCACTAAACAAGTAAAGGACAACAGACAGTATTCGTGGATCGGGAAGACCAACTCTCATTCAAGGAAGCGGACCGTTGATGACAGCAGGCCGGGAAGGACAGATGCTACTAATAAAGTCAAGCCGATGAGGTTTTTATTCCTTAGGCAAGACTCGGATACTGCATGCGAGAAGTAGAATAGTTTACTGAACAACTACTTAGATCTTGATTGATTTGGATGCAATGTTTATAATTACTCCAAAAAAAGCCATCCCATGAGTATAAATGACCCCACTACCTGTATAAAGCGTACATCTCTGCTCAAGGAGTAGGTCAAAGCTTTTTTATAATAAAAAAAAGTAAAAAGCTGGAATCCGAGAAGACAAGACCCCCTAAGAGCGTCTTGTAAACCCATTATTCGATCTGGAGATCCCGGCAAGGCTGGCTGCCGGAGACATCACTAAACCCAGGGATGTCTCTTGCAAAGAAGAATTCGTAGAGATTTTCCCAGAACCCCAGTCCAGCCTACTCGACTTATATAATCTAGAATCCCACTCTCCGCCCTTCTTAGTAGTAGGCGAATAGTGACCCTCTTTGTATGCGCATTTACACGACGGGCACGTTTAAAGATCTCCCGCAACGAGAACCTAACACATGGTTTATTGAGAGTAAGCTGATTAAATAAATGGATCATAGGTTGGTTGAATATTGAGTTCCGCTTAGGCTACGTGTTCTGTTCACGCGCTACTAAGCCGCACACAGGATCTTAGACAGGTTTCGTCCTCTTTCGGGAACACCTTCTTACTAGTAGGGGCTAAGCCGGATGCAAATATACCGAAAAAATAATATATCTATGATTCTACGAAGAGTAGATTCGACCCTTATGTTATGGCTCGTCTCGCGCTTAGTCACTCGCGGGATTCGGATAGGGGAGCAGCAAGTCTTTTCTGAAAAAACTCGCAGTTCTCCCCCTTTAAAATAAAAATTTATATTAATAACTATTTGGTTGAATCGGACAGGGACTTCTATAAAGATCTTTCCACTCATTCCTCATACTCAAAGTCGAAGTCACGGCATGGGGGGCTCGGAAAAATAACGAGAATCGGTGTCGTGGTGGTGCTACGAGATGGCGATTTATCGTATAGAAGAATAGATCCGCGGACCTATTGATTGACCATAGATGCGAACCGATCGACCGCTATCTACGAGAAGATAACTAGTTATTCTATCGTTCAAGGGCAAGGGGAGAAATGGGCGCGGCTTGCCTAGATCTCGTATTTCCCATGTAGTCCGTCGGTCAAACCAACGATTCTCTTCTCAAAGTAATAGAGAGATTCTTTTTTTTCTTTTTTCGGTATGTAGCTCCGCGAGCTAGGAGCGCATCATCGGGGCAGGGTGAAAACGAACATAGGATCATCATCATGGCCCTTTTCTTTTTTCTTTTGTTTGTGTCCGTTTTTTTTTTTTTTAAGGCTTATCCGGGGGCTGTTGCTCTGGGGCATCCAATTCTTCTTCTTTTGCTGCTTGCTGATCTCACATCGAGAGCAGCTCCTTCTTGTTCAGGGTCATCAGATGTCCATTCCTCTCCCAGCAAGAAAACGGATGCAGCCCTTTATTAGTAATGGAGGCTTTCTAGCGCGCCCCCCCTTTACTAATAAAGCGTTAGCCGTTGCTTGCCTTACGTGTATATAATATGGAAGGGTCGAGCTGAATTCCATCCAGCCTCTGATTCCGAGAAATCGGTCAAGCGGGGGGCTACCCTCGACTCACCTCTCTATCTATAAAAACCCCTCCCCGGAGGAGAGCAGAAGCTCCAGGATGAGAATGAATCCGGGAATCCAGGACATACTCATCCTGATCCACCGTGGAATTTTCGGAATCTACAAAAACATTCTAGGAGAGGGCTCGTAATGATCTTCTCAAAGATCACAAGGTGCTGAAGTGGCAGGCAGGATAGGGGGGAGGACCCGTAGGTTTTTGTGAAAGGGATGCTCTTATCATGTTATTGCTGAAAAGAAAAACCTAATTCCTCTATTTTATTTGATGTCGATTCATCCATACTTCCATTCTTTGTAGAGGGAGGCTAACTGCTTGCCGGCTGGGAGCTGTATGAGCGGTAACGTCCACGTACGGCTCCGTGAGAAGGGCGGTGGACAGAAATGGCCTTGTTGTACCTCACTCTCGTCTTCAATGGGGTCTGCTCTTTTTTT